ATACCCACCTTTTTCTTTACGTACTATTTTGCTTACTATACCCGCGGATGTAGCATTATAGACTGTATTGTTACTCTTGCTACCATCAGGATAAATCTGACCCCTTCCTCTGTTCCCACCTACATATATAGGATATTTTAAGAAGTGAACATCTCTTTTCGTGTTAGGGTCAGGGGAAAGAATGGGAAAGACAATTTCCCTATATTTCTTACCGGGAACAGGACCTATCACAATAATATTTTTTTGATTGGGACGATAATTCTGAAAAGACAAATTTCCTAACTTTTCTTTCAATTCAGGAGAAATACGATCGTTAGGAGCTAATTGAAATCCTTCGGGTAAAATAAGAACAGCACCCACATTCAAACCACCTTTTTTACCATTAGCAAGAACTTGTTTCAATTGTATATCATAAGGAATTCGAATAATGGCTTCAAATACGGTATCAGGAAGCACAGCTTGCGGAACTTCAATTTCCACGGGCTTATTAGCTAAATGGCAATTAGCACAGACAATTCGTCCAGTTGTTTCTCGCGGGTTTTCATAACCCTGTTGTGCAAAAATAGGATATGCATTTGAAATAGATACCCAAGTTATTACATATATCATGATTGATACAAAAATACAAATGGATGAAGTCATTTGTTTCTTTACCGGAGAAAAAGGATTTCTATTTTGCATGTCCAATCATAGATCCTAGAATTTCTACAATAAATTAAATAGGTAACTAGTCTAGCTCCCTATACACAAGTTTGTTGTTATTGTACTGGAATAGTTTTGCTAGAATATACGATTAATACCTTGAAAAGATTAAAATAGAGAAAATTCAGTAAGATTAAAAATGCTTTCTAATCTATAGAAACAAATTTGCTGTCTGATTGAATTGATATAACATAACAATATTCATTTCGTTCTTCATCTCTTCATTGAATGATAAATTATTACAAGCGAAGGAGATACACGATTTAAATAATGGAAGATCCAATATTTCAAAATGACATCTAAAAAGGTTGGAATAAGAGAAACCAAAACAGATGAAATTGGACCCCTATAAATTAAACCGATTAGAAGCTCCCAGCCACGAGTTGAGTGATATCCCATTCCTAATTCAGTAACGAAAAGAATTAAAAGAGCTTTTTTTGTATCACTTAAGTTATATAGGAATTCTTTACCCCAAGAGTTAAGAATAATAAGTTCCTCATTACTAAGAATCAAATAACTACTTAGAGTAGTGAAATAAATTATATTTGTTGACAGATGTAAAAGAATATCAAGATTATATTTATTGTGTGTTTTAACTAATTGTATTGTTTCCTGATGGATTCCTATAGGAAGTTTTTGTATATATGTCTTCGGGCATTCTTTTAGGATTTTTTCTAATAGAAGGAGTTCTTCGGATTCTATGAATCTTTCTAAAAAATGTTTCTCTGTAATAAAATTCCAAAGAGTTTTGAATTGATTAGTATTCCACCAATAAGTACTCAAAAATTCTAAACATTTATGAAACGAAAGAGAAACTAACCAAGGCAAACATGCTATAGATGTAAGATATGATAAAGAAGATAATCGTTTTTTTTTTTTCTTCATTTTTTCCTTAACTTAAATTAAATTAGATGAATTTTTTTGTACTTAGTATAGTTAATCAACTTCCTTCATTCATTGATTTTATATTCTATTTATTTTTTGAAATATTGAATATTCTTTTTTTTTTACTAATGGAGTTCTTACATTCTTAGATATGCTTTATTCGTTTCGTTTAGATGAATACTCGAAAACCTATTAAAAATAACGAATTGGATTTTGATTTTGAAAAAAAAAAATCCTTCCTCGGATCAATTCATAATTTTGAAATGCCTCACGGTATAGCTACAACTCTTAAAAAAAAAAAAAGCAACAGATCAATTATAAATCTTGCACCTAAAAAGACGAGAGGTACTTTTTATTATGAAAGTCATGTTTGGATAAATCTCCACTGAATTAGTTTAGTAGTTATACTTTTTGCTAGTATAAATTTGAAGAATGGAGCTACATACATATAAATACAAAATGAAATACAAAATATCTTTGCCATATCAAAAAAGAATATACCAAATTTTTTTTTTTCGGAATTCTTTCTTAATTTAAAATATATTTGTATAATTTATTCTAGTTCTTTTATCTACATTTTTTTTATTCTACTATAATGAATCAGCAAAACAAGGGAAGAAAAAATACAACAATCAAACATGTTTTGTTCGAATGAATATTCAAAGAAGATTGGGATTGGTATTGAAAATGAAATTTACAAATACCCCTGATAAAACTTGAAGTTTCTTCATTCATTTTAATTATTTTCAAATACTTCAATTGGTACACACAAGAAGTAGGCCAACTCAGCAGCTTTTTGTTCAATCTTACCCAGAGGCAAAAAATTATCATCGCTATGAGTCAAGGGAATGGATCCTTGACCCCTTATTTCCATATAAAGTACACGACGAGGATAAATACCCTCTTTATCCTGAATTCTGATTGATTGGATATCTTTCATAAGGAAGCGAAGGAAGATACGACGATTTATTCCAGGAAAGCCCCAACGAAAAACACACACTATTCCTTCTTTTTTATCGAATTGGTTATAACCACTACCTACATTCCACAAAATTGTGCACCATAAATAGGAACTTATGAATAAACCTGCAATCCCATAGAAAGACATTATGAGCCCTTGTGGAAAAAAAGGGATTTGTTCAGAAGAAAATACAGAGATGATATTTTTACCAAGATAACCGGAAATTCCAACCACTAGGAATCCTAATGAACCTAAAAAAAGTATAAAAGACCAGAAAAAATTATTTATTTTTCGAGATCCCCTTAGAAGTTCTATCCATATATATTTTGATTGCCAATTCATATTATACTAGATACAGTTGCATTTGATTGGAATTGAGAAAATAATCCAAATGAAATTAACTTTCTTTTTCTTGATCCCCAAGTAACTTTCATCAACTTACACTTAGAATAATTGATTCGATATTAGTACTACTATTCGAAAATTACCAATTACTCTACATATTTAGAATAATTGGTAGTTTATTTGATTATATATCCAAAATTTTCGTTGATTCACTTTAAGCTAACTAGACTCTGTAGATCTCGGATCTATACAATATTATTTTTTTGCACATAAAGAAATAAAGAAGCAATTGCAATTGCTGGAAATATAAGGCCTACAAAAGGTACAAAAATAGAAGGTAAATTAAGATTTGTCATAGAATGCGTGCCTCGATTTTAATTTCATATTCATAGATATCCATATTTCCATTTCTTTGTGCTTTTTTTTTTAGAATAACAAAAGAATTAAGGAATGTCCTATTGGTATCTAATCAATTTTTCTACTCATTATCTTTTTTCTTTGTATCCTATGAATTGTCTTCTTTCTATTAGTTAGAGAATCTTGTACATATGAATTCGAATACTATAATATATATTTTTATATTTATATTTCTTGTTCAAAGATTACGTATTGATCATATTTCTTATTATTGATTGAAAGACATTAGTACTTCTTATATTTGTGATTTCTGTATCCTTAGAGGATTCTAGAGGTTTTTTTTCTTTTTTATCAACCTATTGCGAATCAGAGGTTTTTACTTGGGAAAATTGATAAAAAATCCTTACTTTTTTGGAATCATAATCAGTAATTTCGATAACTACTCTATCTTATAGTATCACACGTATACAATTATGACACATATAACCGTAGAAAGATTGTTATGATTCAAACAAACAAATACAAATGTAGAATATGAATATCTTTCATTGGTTCCAGAGATTCAAGAATCTTTCTTTTTTTTTTAATGAGTGGAACTCATTTTTATTATTATTATTATAAATATACTATGTTTATCTAAGTTGAAGAAATATAGGAAAGAGAAAAAAAGGTGAACTGTCAATATTTGAAAAAGTGAATTCATTTTTTATACATGAATAAAAAAAAAAAAAAGAATTCAAGATGTAGATCTACTGAGTTAAGCAAAAAAGGCAAAATCCTATTAATTTAATTTGGATTTTTTTCGTTAGGTTCAAAATTGACGAGAATAATACTCTATGACTAAGTACTCTTTTATTTTTAAACCGACGTCTTCCCTATCTATTATTTGCTTTACGTGTGCTTCAGATTTTTTTTTTTTTGAGACAATACGCAAATGCTTTGGAAATTTCCTCAAATATATTATGATTTTTTTTTTTTTTAGAAATTTGAAAATCAGATTTTTTGATCTTTGGTTATCCTTTGGAGTAATAATATCTCCGGGTTTGCACCGATAACTTGGTATATCGACTATACGACCATTAACTAAAATATGTCTATGGTTCACTAATTGTCTGGCTGCAGGAATGGTCAAAGCCATATTTAATCGAAAAAGTATGTTATCCAAACGCATCTCAAGTAGTTGTAGTAAAACTTGACCTGTTGACCCTTTGCTTTTTCCAGCGATACGCATATATCTAACTAGTTGTCGTTCTGTCAAACCATAATGAAAACGCAATTTCTGTTTTTCTTGTAAACGAATACGATATTCTTTCGATTTTGTCCTATAGCTAAGCTTTTTTTTTTTAGGATCTTTTCCTATTCTATATTTAAAGTATTTTTGAAGTAGTCCTGGTAAAGCTCCTAGACGGTATACCTTTTTAATACGAGGTCCTCGATAACGAGACATAAAGATTTTTCCTTTTTGATTTTCTTTTTTATTAAAAATTGATTTAACACGATAAATCAAAATTAAAGCTGAACTTAAAGATAAACAAAGTAAAATGGACTTATTAAAGTACTAAAAAAATGAATTGTATCACTATATGGATCTTTTGTATATATATATATTTTTTTTTTTAGGGTTTTCTTTTTATATAGTTATATAGAAAATTGATGCTCTTTTAATGATTTTTTCTTTAAAGATATAATTCCTCTAAGCCATTTTTTAAAAAAAAGCAAGTTAACGTAAGGGTAATCTAGCATTTTTTTTTTATTTGCATAAAGGGATAGATTAGTAATTATAGAAAAATTCATATAAAAAAATAAAAAAGCCGACTATCGGAGTCGAACCGATGACCATCGCATTACAAATGCGATGCTCTAACCTCTGAGCTAAGCGGGCTCACATAATATAAATAATCTATAGAAATTTAAGAAAATTGCGAATATTAAGTTATGAATTTAACCATTCATTTCATATGAACTAAATCATATAATTCTAATTCATTCATCATTTTATAATTCTTTAATTTACTTAAGAAATTTTTAAGAAGAATCAATCTATAATTATAGTTTATTAACTATAATAATAATATATCTATCTAAATACTATTCAATCCAATTTTAAATTCTCTCAAATTTTACTAGAAATTATAAATTCTATTTTTCGTTTTGATTTCAATTATTTTATTATTTTATTGAATATCAAATGAAATTCAAAATGAAGGTTCAAAAAAAAAATGGAAAGGTTAATAAAAGCAATTAGAGTAAATTATCGTAATTCAAATAAATAGTAGTGCTTCACTTCCAACTAGTAATGAGTAAAAAAAAAAAAAGCATTACCCGGAGACTGAATTCCGGGAAGATATATAAGAAAATAATTCAGATTAAAGATTCAAAATAGCAATTAATAATATCTTTCAATAAGAAAAAATTTCTTTTTTTTTTTATACTATAAGAATACAAAAGAAGGGGTTATGTTATCCAAGTTATGAAAAGGTTTATAAATATAAAGAAATTGCTCAGATTTTTTTATGGATTCTTTCATATCTTTGGCTCCTTTACTATCCTTTTTTTTTTTTTTACGCGAGCGGACTTCCTTAAAAGGAAAATTCAAGAAATTAAAATTGAATGTATTAAGGGTTTTATTTATTAAAATAGAGCCTAAATAAATAATATATGAGTTGATTATTTCATTTATATATTGTATTGTAACCAGTACATTCATATTTTTTTTCTTGAATCCAATATTCCATGAATTTCTCAACGAGACTCATCAAAATGAAAAATCAAATACTACTCCAAACCAATTAAAACAATGAAATTTAAGAGTTTTTGGCTCCTGAATATCCAACTTATCAATCAATTGAAGACCCCCTGAAGAAAACATTTTGACTCTATTTTACTTTATTTTTTCCATATTTTTTCAAAGATAGAAATCCAAAGTTGTATGGTCTATTTCGGATAAAAAAAAAAGCAGACATTAAAACATGGAGATAAAGAGGCACCGTCAATGGTCGATAATATGTGACAGAAGGGCCTTTTAGTTTTTTCAAGAACTCTTCGAACAGAGTAAACCCTGTTCTGTTATTAGAAAAAAAAGCAAACGAATACAATTATTTTATTTTTTGGCATAAGGAATTTGATATATATTTTGTATTTGCAATAAAAAAAAGGGAAATGATACAATTTGTTTCCATATAAAATAATATCTTACAAAAAAGAAAATTGGGTTTAGCTTGGATATATTGTTTGTATTAATGGATTTGTAAATATTGGCATTTTTTTTTGTTTCGATTCTTTGAAAAAGATGATATTTGTTTGCTTGAATTAATACAATTGAATCATTTAACACCTACTTAGATCACTTACCAAAATATCCTTAAAATAGATATCGAAACGAATCGAAATACCGCTTGCATAATGGTTTAATTTCAAGAAGTTGTCAGGAAAAACCCAACAAAGTATAAAGAAAACATAGCCCGGAATTGACCAATATCGATAATAAATAATCACTATACGAAATACTTTTTCCAGGATTTCTTCCATCAAAAAATAGCCTAGGAACGCAGCTAATAAGATAAAAAAGTAAAAATCCGGATACTTTTGAATTGGTATCCAAATGCTCAAAAGCCATTTATTCATATTGGCTTATCTCTTAATTATAATGCAAGTTTGTTTATAACATGTAAATATAATATACTTAGCTAATGACTTACCAATATCCTCTAAATAAATATCGAAACGAATCGAAATACCGCTTGCATAATAGTTTCAAGAAGTTGTCAAAAGATTTAAAAAACAACATTATATATATATTCTATTTATACAAATAATATTTGTCAATACCTAAAGAATCTTTAGAATCGATATTAGTACATTTCAAAAGAAATAGAAAAGGATTCAATACACAACTCGTAATTCCAGAAATTTATACAAATCAAAAACATTATTCTAGTCCTTCCTTACTAACTTAATTTTGTTGCACCCGGTAACAAACATGTCTTATTTTTTTTTCCATATTTTTTCAAATATATTTGCAACAAGTTGTATGGTCGCTTTCGCATAAAAACTAAACATCAATACAATCAAATAAAAGGGTAAAGTCAAAGGGCAATAATACGTGACAGAAACGTCTATTCATTTTTTTAACGACTCTTCAAAGAGAGTATACCCCACCCCCAAAAAAAGCAGCCCGCAACTAGAAGCAAAACTCTTGTCTTTATATATTATTTTATTACTTATATTTTATTACTTATCAAATTTTTTTTACGCGATTAAATACCTTTAAATAAAAATGAAAAAAAAAAATTCGAATTCAATTTCTTATTTGAATTAATGACTTACGCCTTACCATAGCATTACTCTATTACTAAAGACACATGAATTCAATTAGTGAATTAGCAATTTTCATTTCCTATTAAGAATGGATTCTATAATCGATGTAATAGATATATATTATTTATATATGATTAGATATTATGCAAATAAATAACATATTGACATGATATATGATTAGATATTATGCAAATAAATAACATATTGACATGATATATGTACTCTTAATTTGCATAATATATATATGACTATACGCGGTCATTCAGAAACAATCCATTTTATTACATCAAAAGTGAGTCAAAGATTTATTATTTTTGCTCCATTTTCTTGAACTCAAGGAATTTTAGACTTCTTTTCATTAGAATGTTTCGTTATCATTTTTTCCGTATAACTTAGTGTAGGATAATTCATAAATGAATTATCAAATCTAAAAATTTTATGGAATTCCAATAGAAAAGTAGAAAAGACTTTTTGGATCAAGTCATATAAAATAAATTCCATTGACAATTTTAAAAAAATTATTTATACTAATATCATAGTTATGATCACAGGCGATATATATGCCCCCATCGTCTAGTGGTTTAGGACATCTCTCTTTCAAGGAGGCAGCGGGGATTCGACTTCCCCTGGGGGTAGGGCTACTACGAAAGAAAGGAAGTTCATCATAGTTTATCAATAAACCTAGAATGAATTCTTCTGGGGTCGATGCCCGAGCGGTTAATGGGGACGGACTGTAAATTCGTTGGCGATATGTCTACGCTGGTTCAAATCCAGCTCGGCCCAATAATGCACCATTTCATGAATATAAGATAAAAGATTTGTCTTCCTTTCCATTATTTCAATTAATCAGAAGACTCTATTTTTTATCCCTATCCATATTGGAATCAATTCAATTATTTCTCAGAATTGAGATTCATGATAGTTTACTTAAGTAAAGTTCTATTCCGTAAAGTCTCATGAAAAGAAAGAAAATAATTTATTTTTCGTAAAATTATCTGTGATTCTTTGATTCTTTTATTGAATGAATCACAGATTACTATATAATTATAAGTATAGTCTATATCATAATTTTATGTGGTGGATATGTATGTCATAGACTTTGCTTTGCTGGGATTGTAGTTCAATTGGTCAGAGCACCGCCCTGTCAAGGCGGAAGCTGCGGGTTCGAGCCCCGTCAGTCCCGAACTAGGATCCGACGAATTTCTTGAATTTTTCTCCTTTCCTTTTTTATAAAAAAGGTAGAAAAGAAACAAGATCTAATTCCTAATTAGGAAGAAATCCTTATTTCTATAATTTTCCTCTTTCATATTTATCATGAATTTCTCATCAGATAAATATGGGTGCAGAAATTGTACTTTTTCTACTAGTATTGATTGATAATATAAATATTTAAATATTTAGATTCGTACAATAAGGAATCTTACTATATTCATTATAGAATATCAGTTATATTATAATACTGAGTTTTATTTACTAAAGTTTAAGCAAAAAGCTAGGATAATTTTAGAAGATTAGAAGATAAGTAAGATAGACAGTAGGTTATAGAAAAGGAAAAGTTGAAAAATATGAAAATGCAATGACCATTTCTGATCTAATTTATTTCATATAAAGGATCTTACTAATAATATATATACTATAATACACTATTCAATTCTTGATAATGAATCGATTTGATAGATCAGATATTCATACTCATAATATGGATCCGATTCAATATATGGATCTGATTCAATATCATCAGGATGCAGTACATCCTATTGAATTTATAGGGTCCAATTTTTACTCTCTATGGGATTACATCCCGAGGTATTGCGAAGATAAAAAAAAAGAAAAAATGAGATTATGGAAGTCAATATTCTCGCATTTATTGCTACTGCACTGTTCATTCTAGTTCCTACTGCTTTTTTACTTATTATCTATGTAAAAACAGTTAGTCAAAATGATTAATTTGCCTTCAACTAGAATTCTGAATTCTGAATCAATCATTAAATAAATAATTAAAAGAGATTCAAAGAAAATACCAAATATTAATTAAGGATCAGTAAATTAGAATCCTAAAGTGTGGTAGAAAGAACTCTATATAGTTCCTTCTATCACACGAGATAATATTATATTCAGTAGAATTTTGAAACAAAGAAAAGCTAAATAAAGTTTCGCAAAATTCGAATTATGAATGCAAAAGAATCAATGAAACAATTTATATAATTTGATTACTGAATCAATTACTCAATCAATTATTCTAAACTAAAGTCCACTCCTTCCCCATACTACAAGGGAAAGCGAAAATGTAAAGATTACCATTAAAGCAGCCCAAGCAAAACTTACTAAATCCATGTGAATTATGTCTCTTATTTTTATGAAGGAATTATTCCATTATTGATTAATAATCATAGTAGAATCAATAGTGTAGAGTCAAAGTAGGACTCTGGGAGGCTATTGATAAAACGATGTTAAAAATTGACTCTAATTTACTTTACTATTCAAAGCTCTCTTTTCAGGGCAAAATTGACAAGTGTTTCTATTTTTTAGAAGTATAAAAAGAAATCCTAAATATTTTTTTGAAAAGGCGACACCCAGATTTGAACTGGGGATAAAGGATTTGCAGTCCCCTGCCTTACCGCTTGGCCATGTCGCCAAATCAAATTAAAAAATTCTTCTCTACATTCCATTATTCATTCTTTTTTTTCTAGGGAGGGGGGATTCAATTCTTTTTTTGTATCTTTAATACTATTTATTGTATTTATCCTTTTCCAAAAAGAAATTGCTCTTTTTTCTTTTTTATTGGATTCCATTTAAAACCATTAACTAAAATCAAGTATATCCTTGTGGAATTTTATATTTTTTTATTTGTTATTTAGAAGTAATAAAAGGTTTTTATTTTGAAAGGGGTATTGTATCTTCAATTTTGTTTCTTTAATGGAACAAGATAATCCAATGGATTTACGACCAATTAGTATTCATAATTTTCAACAATAAATTCTTTTTCAATTAAGAATTATAATCGAATTTTAATTTATATGTAAACCCCAGAATATAATTTTTTTCATAGATCCTGCATAAGTCTATCTCTTCTATGTATATATTCCTAGAGAGAATAGTGTTTTTTTTTTTCATTACATGGAATATTATATTATTCCAATAAATTCTACTCTATCCATTCTAGGAATATACTAGTATTATAATTATTACTAAAAATGAAGTGTGCTAAATTCAACTCTCTAATCTAATGCATCTGAATATTTTGTCTTTATCTCATTTATAAAAAGTATGAATCTTTAGTATCAAATATGATCATACTACCCTATTAATAATAAAGAACAAGTATAAATAAATCAAATCCATTTCATTATACTTACTATATAGAAAACTATATAGAAAAGATTTTACTAAGTGTTAAGTTTGACTAAGTGTTAAGTATAAGTAAAAAAAATTCTATACCAGGAATGCCCAATCCATTTCAATTTGTACCTGTCGAAAATTCTCACTTAATTCGAAACGTGAAGGAAAAGGTTTTTTTATAAAACACATAATATGGAGTTCACTCAAATTTTATGTAATTTAGTAAACAGAGTAGAAAATCCATCATTAGTAGATTTATCTATAAAGGTCGATGAATAATGAGCCACTAATGGGATTTTTTTTTTGCTAAAGAGTCAACTTCAGATTCAAATGATCCGGAATGAGAATGAGGGAATGTCCACAATACCTGGATTTAGGCAGATACAATTTGAGGGATTTTATAGGTTCGTTAATAAAGGCTTGACGGAAGAATTTGATAAGTTTCCAAAAGGAAAAATGCAAGATATCGATCGAAATATCGAATTTCGATTGTTTGGGAAAAGACATCAATTGTTAGAACCCTTAATAAAAGAAAAAGATGCTGTCTATCAATCACTTACATATTCTTCCAAATTATATGTACCTGCAGGATTAATTCGAAAAACTAGTAAACATATGCAAAAGCAAATGGTTTTGATAGGAAACATGCCTATAATGAGTTCCCTAGGAACCTTTATCATAAATGGAATATATAGAACTGTAATCAATCAAATATTGCAAAGTCCTGGTATTTACTATCGTTCCAAATTGGATCATAACGGGATTTCTGTCTATACCTGTATTATAATTTCAGATTGGGGAGGAAGATCAAAATTCGAAATGGATAGAAAAGGAAGGATATGGGCCCGTGTGAGTAGAAACCAAAAGATCTCTATTTTAGTTCTATTATCAGCTATGGGTTCGAATCTAAGAGAAATTCTAGACAATGTTTGTTACCCTGAAATTTTCTTGTCTTTCCTGAATAAGAAGGGAATGCCTTCAAAAGAAGATGCTATTTTGGAGTTTTATCAAAAATTTCGTCATGGAGAAGAGGAGGAAGAGGAAGATATGGTACCTTGGGAGTACATGTATAAGGTATTACAAGAGAAATTCTTTCAAAAAAAATGTGAATTAGGAAGGATTGGTCGACAAAATATGAACCGGAGGCTAAATCTTGATATACCTCAGAACAATACATGTTTGTTACCACGAGATATATTAGCGGCTGTGGATTATTTGATCGGAATAAAATTAGGAATAGGTACACTTGATGATATGAATCACTTGAAAAATAAACGTATACGTTCTGCAGGAGATCTATTACAGGATCAATTCGGATTAGCTCTTATTCGTTTAGAAAATGCAATTCGAAATACTATTAGTAGAGCAATTATTCAAAATAAATGGATACGGGCTCCTCAAAATTTGATGAATTCCACTTTCTTTTCATTAACAACTACTTATGAATCGTTTTTTGGCGGACATCCCTTATCTCAAGTTTCAGATCAAACAAATCCATTGGCACAACTAGTTCATGGGCGAAAATGGAGTTATTTGGATCCTAGAGGATTGACGAGTCGAACTGCTAGTTTTCAGATACGAGATATACATCCCAGTTACTATGGACGTATTTGTCCAATTGATACGTCCGAAGGAACCAATGTTGGACTTATTGGATCCTTAGCTATTCATGCAAGGGTTGGTCATTGGGGATCTATAGAGAGCCCCTTTTATCAAATATCTGAGAAAAAAAAAAAAAAAGAAGCACAAGTGGTTTATTTATCACCAAATAGAGATGAATATTATATGATAGCAGCCGAAAATTCTTTAGCCTTGAATCGGAGTATTCAGGAAGAAGAATTTGTTCCAGCTCGATACCGTCAAGAATTTTTAACTATTGCATGGGAAAAGATTCATCTTAGAAGCATTTTTCCTTTCCACTATTTTTCTGTTGGAGCTTCCCTTATTCCATTTATTGAGCATAATGATGCAAATCGGGCTTTAATGAGTTCTAATATGCAGCGCCAAGCGATTCCGCTTTTTCGGTCTGAGAAGTGCATTGTTGGAACTGGACTGGAAGGCCAAACGGCTCTAGATTCGGGGGTTTTACTTATATCCGACTATCTGGGAAAGGTCATTTATACTGATACTCACAAGATCCTCTTATCCAGTAATGGAAATAGTATGAGTATTCCTTTAGTTAAGTATCAAGGTTCCAACAAAAAAACTTTGATCCACCAAAAACCCCGGGTACATAGGGATCAATACATTAAAAAAGGACAAATTTTAGCGGATGGTGCAGCTACAGTTAGTGGGGAACTTGCTTTAGGAAAAAACATATTGGTAGCTTATATGCCATGGGAGGGTTACAATTTTGAAGATGCAGTACTCATTAGCGAACGCCTCCTATATGAAGATATTTATACTTCTTTTCATATTCGAAAATATCCAATTCAGACTTATGTGACAAATCAAGGTCCTGAAAGAATCACTAAGGAAATACCACATTTGAAGACTCATTTACTACACCATTTGGATAGAAATGGAATTGTGATGTTGGGATCTTGGGTAGAAACAGGCGATATTCTAGTAGGTAAATTAACACCAGCAGAAGATGAACCCATCCCGGGGAATAGATTAATAGGAGCTATACTTGATATGGATTTATCCACTTCAAAGGAAACTTCTTTCAAATTACCTATAGGTGGAAGAGGTCGCGTTATTGATGTGAAATGGATCGAGAAAAAAGATTCTCGTGATATTTTAGAAATGGTTTGTGTATATATTTTACAGAAACGAAAAATTAAAGTAGGTGATAAAGTAGCTGGAAGACATGGGAATAAAGGTATCGTTTCCAGGATTTTACCTAGACAAGATATGCCTTATTTGCAAGATGGAAGACCTGTTGATATGGTTTTCAATCCCTTAGGAGTACCTTCACGAATGAATGTGGGACAGATATTTGAATGTTCACTCGGGTTAGCAGGAGATTTGTTAAAGAGACATTATAGGATAGCACCTTTTGATGAAAGATATGAGCAAGAAGCTTCGAGGAAACTAGTTTTTTCTGAATTATATGAAGCCAGTAAACAAACAAAAAATCCATGGGTATTTGAACCCGAGTACCCGGGAAAAAGCAAAATATTTGATGGAAGAACAGGAGATCTTTTTGAACAACCTGTTCTAATAGGAAAGTCTTATATCTTAAAATTAATTCATCAAGTTGATGATAAGATCCATGCACGTTCTACTGGACCTTACACACATGTTACACAACAACCTGTTAGAGGAAGGGCCAACAAAGGAGGACAACGAGTAGGAGAAATGGAAGTTTGGGCCCTGGAGGGCTTTGGTGTTGCTCGTATTTTACAAGAGATGCTTACTTATAAATCTGATCATATTAGAACTCGCAAACAAATAATCGATATTATGCTTAGTGGAGGAACAGCACCTAACCCCGACGACGATATTGATGTTCCGGAAACTTTTCGAGTGCTCACTCGAGAACTACGATCTTTGGCTCTAGAACTGCATTTTTGCCTTATATCTGAAAAAAACTTCCAGATTTCTAGGAAGGAACTTTGATCTAAATTAATCATTCATTATTTCGATTTTATTTTATGATCGACCAGTATAAACATCAACAACTTCAAATTGGATTAGTTTCTCCTCAACAAATAAAAGTTTGGGCTACCAAAATCTTACCTAACGGAGAGGTAGTTGGAGAGGTAAAAGAAGATCGTACTTTTTCTTATAAAAGCAATAAACCAGAAAAAAATGGATTGTTTTGCGAAAGAATCTTTGGACCCTTAAAAAGTGGATTTTGTGCTTGTGGAAATTATCGAGAGATTGGATCTGAAAAAGAAAATCCAAGATTTTGTGAAAAGTGCGGGGTACAATTTATTCATTCTCGAATACGAAGATATCAAATGGGATACATCAAACTCATATGTCCAGTAACTCATGTGTGGTATTTCAAACGTCTTCCTAGTTATATCGCGAATCTTTTAGATAAACCTTTTCAGGAATTAAAAAGCTTAGTATATTGCGGTGTGTGATTTGATCAAAATTTTCATTTGACAGATTTAGATTCAAAAACTGTCATCCCCTTCGATTCAATTGGGATGCCCCCGCTCTGACATGTGTTTTGGTAGAAATCACATGAAACTTAGATTTTTTTTTGTATTCCATACTTACAAATTCAAGGGGAATTGATCCATGGTTGATTCTGTAACAGACAAATAAAAATAGCTATTTATACCTTGTGAAATTCTTTTTTGATGGAATTAGTCATTCCATTTATTTTAGATAGAAATTTTGCTTAAGCAAGCAAATCATAGTATGGTTACAGGAGTTTATTTATCGCATATATGCTTCAAAGAACATTAAAGCATAACCGTCGAGGTGAGTAAAGACCTAAAAGATCAAATGAAAGGAGATGTAGACAAAAAAATCCCTTAGGAATTCCAAAGTCTTTCTTTAAGATAATTCATCAGGGAAGTAGACTACTCAACAATTTCACATTTCTTTTTTAAGTAATTATCCAATTTTAGTAAAAAAAGAAGAATAAATCAATAAAGTGTTAGTTTTTATTGGGAACTTGAGTAAGGAGTAGTTCTTTGTAGACTTTTATTAAACAAAGTTTAAAAAGTCTAAAAATAAGAAAGAATTTCTTTTTTTAGTACAATTACTTGAGCCGGATGAAAGGAAACCTTCACGTCCGATTTGAAGGGGGGGAAGCCTATCCTATAGGAACCTATCTCAATTCTTCTTTTGCTAGGCCCACAACTAAAAAACCTACTTTCTTACGATTACGAGGTTTATTCGAGTATGAAATCCAATCCTGGAAATATAGTATTCCACCCTTTTTTAGGCCTCGGTTTGAAACATTGCAAAATCGAGAAATTGCGACAGGAGCAGATGCTATTAGAGAACTATTAGCTGATTTAGATTTGCGAATTCTTATAGAAAATTCATTAGTAGAATGGAAGGTATTAAGAGATGAAGAGTCTACTGTTGATGAAGATGAGAAGTCTACTGGCGATGAATGGGAAAATAGAAAAAAAAAAAGAAAGAATTTCTTAGTTAGACGTATGGAATTAGCTAAACGTTTTCTTCAAACAAATGTAGAACCAGAATGGATGGTTTTATACTTTTTACCAGTTCTTCCTCCTGAATTGAGACCTATTATTCGGATAGATGGCGGTAAACTTGTGAGTTCGGATCTTAATGAACTCTATAAAAGAGTGATCTTTCGGAACAAGCAACTTACCACTGTATTATCTCAAAGTATATCTTCGGAGAGAGGAATTATAATTTCTCAGATGAGATTGTTACAAGAAGCTGTGGATATACTTCTTGGGGGCCGTGGTGGAGAGCCGAGGAGAGATATTTATAATAAAGTTTACAAGTCACTTTCAGATATGCTTGGAGGTAAAGAGGGCAGATTTCGTAAAACTTTGCTTGGTAAACGAGTTGATTATTCAGGGCGTTCTGTCATTGTTGTGGGTCCTTCCCTTTCATTACATCAATGTGGATTACCTAGAGAAATAGCAATAGAGCTTTTCCAAATATTTCTAATTCGCGATCTAATTAGACAACATGTTGCTTCTAACACAGCAACTGCTAAAAGTATGATTCAGGAACAGGAAAAAGAACCTATTGTATGGGAAATACTTCAAGAAGTTATGCGGGGGCATCCCGTATTATTGAATAGAGCACCTACTCTGCATAGACTAGGCATCTTGGCTTTCCAACCAATTTTAGTGGAGGGACGTGCTATTTGTTTACACCCATTAGTTTGTAAGGGTTTTAATGCGGACTTTGATGGAGATCAAATGGCTGTTCATTTACCTTTATCTTTGGAAGCTCAAGTAGAGGCTCGTTTACTTATGTTTTCTCATATAAATCTTTTGTCTCCAGCTATTGCAGATCCCATTTGCGTACCAACTCAGGATATGCTTATTGGGCTTTATATATTAACGATTGGAAATACTCGAGGTATTTGTGAAAATAGGTATAATACATCTAATTATAAAAACTATCAAAAGAAATTAATTGATAATAAGAATTATCAATATATTAAGGAGAAAGAGCCCTATTTTTCTAATTCATATGATGCACTTGGAGCTTATTGGCAGAAAAGGATCAGTTTAGATAGCCCCTTATGGCTCCGATGGAAACTAAATCAACAAGGTTTTATTGGGTCAAGCGACGAAGTTCCTATCGAAGTTCAATACGAATCTTTAGGTACTTATCATGAGATTTATGAGTACTATCTAATAGTAGGAAGTATAAAAAAAGAAATCCGTTGTATATACATTCGAACCACTCTTGGTCATATTTCTTTTTACCGAGAAACCGAAGAAGCGATACAAGGCTTTAGTCAGATCGGCTCTATTTCTACACTATCTAAATTAAGAAATTAGATTAGGCGATATCCCTTCTCGTGAGAATTTTGGTCTTTCCACTTTCACTAGTATCATAATTTCTCAATTTCTGTGTGAATCAAGATTAAGATGAAAGAAAAAAAGTTCCGTTTTGAATGATTGCATTGTCCCTCGGTAAAATAAAAATATAAGGAGAATTATGCAAGAACAAGCGTTTTATAATAAAGTCATAAATGGAACTGCTATGAAACGACTTATTAGGAGATTAATAACTCATTTTGGAATGGGATATACATCCCATATCTTGGATCAAGTAAAGACTTTAGGTTTCCATCAAGCCACTACTACATCTATTTCATTGGGAATTGATGATCTTTTAACAATATCTTCGAAACAATGGTTAGTGCAAGATGCTGAACAACAGAATTCTATTTTAGAAAAACACCATCATTATGGGAATGTACACACAGTAGAAAAATTACGTCAATCCATTGAAATATGGTATGCTACAAGTGAATATTTAAGACATGAAATGAATACTAATTTTCAGATGACTGATCCCTCTAATCCCGTCTATTTAATGTCTTTTTCGGGAGCTAGGGGAAATGCATCTCAGGTACACCAATTAGTAGGTATGAGAGGGTTGATGTCGGATCCCCAAGGACAAATGATTGATTTACCCATTCAAAGCAATTTTCGTGAGGGACTGTCTTTGACAGAATATATAATTTCTTGCTATGGAGCTCGTAAAGGAGTTGTAGATACTGCTATACGAACAGCGGATGCTGGATATCTTACACGTAGACTTGTTGAAGTAGTTCAACATATGATTATACGTAGAAGAGATTGTGGTACTGTACAAGGTATTTCCGTGAGTCCTCAAAATGATATGACGGAAACAATTTTTATCCAAACATTAGTTGGTCGTGTATTAGCAGATGATATCTATATTGGTCTACGATGCATTGCTACTCGAAATCAAGATATTGGGATTGGACTGGTCAATCAATTCATAACCTTTCGAGCACAACCAATATATATTCGAAGTCCCTTTACTTGTAGGAGTACAGCTTGGATCTGTCAATTATGTTATGGTCGAAGTCCCACTCATGGTGATTTGGTCGAATTAGGAGAAGCTGTAGGTATTATTGCGGGTCAATCAATTGGGGAACCGGGAACTCAACTCACATTAAGAACTTTTCATACTGGTGGAGTATTTACAGGTGGTACTGCGGAATATGTACGAGCTCCCTTTCGTGGAAAAGTCAAATTCAATCAGGATTTTGTTCATCCCACGCGTACCCGTTATGGGCATCCCGCTTTTCTATGTCCTATAGATTTTTATGTAACTATTGAGAGTCGGGATATTATACATAATGTGACTATTCCATCAAAAAGTTTAATTTTAGTTAAAAATGATCAATATATAGAATCAGAACAAGTTATTGCTGAAATTCGTACTGGAGTGTCCCCCTTTCCTTTTAAAGAAACAGTCGAAAAACATATTTATTCGGAATCTGGGGGAGAAATGCATTGGAGTACTGATGTCTACCATACAACTCAACATAAATATAGTAATATTCATCTATTAACAAAAACAAGCCATTTATGGATATTAGCAGGAAGCCCATACAGATCCGATAGACTATCTTTTTCGCTCTACAAGGATCAAGATAAAATGAATGTTGATTCTTTTTCTATTGAAGGAAGATCTATTTATGACCTATCAATAACTAATGATCAAGTAAGATATAAATTGTTGAATACTTCTGTTAAAAAATATAGGGAATTTCATGATTATTCAAGATCTGCTCAAATTATATCAAATAATTCTTGGGATTTCATATATCCTTCTATTCTCCTAGAGAATTCTTATTTCTTGGCCAAAAAGCGAAGAAATCGATTTATCATCCCATTACAATATAATAAAAAACTAATACCCTGTTTTGCTATTTTGATGAAAATACCCATAAATGGTATTTTACATAGAAATAGTATTCTTACTTATTTGGATGATTCACGATACAGAAGAAGCAGTTCAGGAATTATTAAACAGTATAGTACCTGTGGAATAGATTCAATCATAAAAAAAAAGAATTTGATTGAAGATGAAGAAACAAAGGAATGGGATCCGGAAGACCAAACATTGAGTGAAGATAAAGAAACAAAGGAATGGGATCCCGAAGACCAAACATTGAGTGAAGATGAAGAAACAAAGGAATGGGATCCGGAAGACCAAACATTGAGTGAAGATGAAGAAACAAAGGAATGGGATCCCGAAGACCAAACATTGAGTGAAGATGAAGAAACAAAGGAATGGGATCCCGAAGACCAAACATTGAGTGAAGATGAAGAAACAAAGGAATGGAATCCGGAAGACCAAGCATTGAGTGAAAATAAAGAAACAAAAAAATTTCCAGAATACCAAACATTGATTGAGTATCAAGGAATCAAAAAATCGAGCCCGGAATACCGAAGGCTGACTCAGTATCAAAAATACCAAACGTTGATTGAATATCAAAGAACAAAAGAATGCAATGTAGAAAACGAAACATTGAGTGAAGATGAAGAAATAAAGGAATGGGATCCCGAAGAACAAACATTGAGTGAAGATGAAGAAACAAAGGAATGGGATCTGGAAGACCAAACATCGAGTGAAGATGAACAAACAAACACATGGAATCTGGAAGAACAAACGTTAATTGAGAATCAAGGAATAAAAGAACGGAATCCAAAAAACCAAAGATTGATTGAGGATCAAGAAATTAAAGAATTTCTGGAAGACCAAACATTGATTAAGGATGACAAAACAAATGAATGGAATGTGGAAAACCAAATATTAAGCAAAGATGACGAAATAAACGAATGGAATCCCGAAGAACAAACATTGATTGAGAATCAAGAAAAAAAAGAATTGAGTCCGGAGGACCAAAGGAAAGTGGATTCATTTTTTTTCATTCCCGAAGAAGTACATATCTTACCGAAATCCTCAGTTATAGGGGTTCGAAACAATAGTATCATTGGAGTAGATACATGGCTTACTTTCAATATAAGAAGCCAAGTAAGTGGATTAGTTCAAGTGGAGAAAAAAAAAAAGTATATAGAACTAAAAATTTTTTCTGGAGATATTCATTTTCCTGAGGAAACAGATAATATATTTAGGCAGGACAACATTTTAATACCACAAGAAAAAAAAAATTCTAAGAAATCAAAAAAATGGAAAGATTGGATCTATGTTCAAGGGATTACACCTAGCAAAAAAAATTATTTTGTTTTCGTTAGATCTATAATTCCATATGAAGGACCCGAGGATATTCATTTAGCAACACTTTTCCCTCAAGACCTCTTGGAAGAGAAAGAGAATCTCCAACTTCAAGTTGTCAATTATTTACTTTATGCAGATAGCAAGCCAATTCGAATAATTTCTCTCACAAGTATTCAATTAGTTCGAACTTGCTTAGTATTAAATTGGAACCAAGAACAAACAGGTTCTATAGAAGAAGAGGTTCATGCTTCCTTTGTCGGGGTAAGGACAAATAATTTGATTCGAGATTTCATCAAAATGGAGTTAGTTAAGTCCACTATCTCATATACTGAAAAAAGGTATAACAGAGTCAATTCAGAATGGATTCCTGATAATAGATTAAATTGTACCAATATCAATCCTTTTTCTTCCAAGGGGAAGATTCAATCACTTCGTCAACATCAACGAATTATGGGTACTTTATTAAATCCAAATAAGACTTGTCAATCCTTAATAATTTTATCGTCGTCCAATTGTTCTCAAATGGATTATCCATTCCAAAAAAATACTGTGACAAAAAAAAGGAATACCCTATTTCTATATGGGTATTCTAAGGGTCTGTTAGGCGCTATTTTACCTAAAATAGCAAATTTTTATTCATTTTACCATTTAATAACTCATAATGAAGTCTTATTAAAAAAATATTTTTTATTTGAGAATTGGAAAGATATTTTCCTACTATTTCAATTAATGAGAATTTTTTTATTAGATATAGGGAATTTGAATCTTGATTCATGTTTCATCTTAAAACCATTCCTTTTTAAGCTGACTCTCAAAGTATTGAGAGCTCAAGTACTGCAATTCTATTTAATCGATCAAAATAGGAGATTTCATTTGAAACAGATTTGCAAAAAAATATTTCAAGTACTTGAAGTATCTCAATACTGTTTAATAGATGAAAATAGTAGGGTTTATAATTCTGATTTATGCGGGGGCTTTATTTTGAACCCCTTCAATTGGAATTGGTGTTCTTTCTTTCACAACGATAATTGTGAAAAAACATCGACAATAATTAAACTTGGACAATTTCTTTGCGAAAATGTTTGTCTATTTCAAGAAAAATCATATGTCCAAAAATCTGGTCAAATTGTAATTGTTAATCTGAATTCTTTAGTTATAAGATCTGCTAAGCCTTATTTGGTAACTTCAGGAGGAACTATTCATGGTTATTATGGGAAAATCCTTTATGAAGGAGATATATTAGTTACATTTCTATATGAAAAATCGAAATCTAGTGATATAACGCAAGGTCTTCCAAAAGTAGAAAAATTTTTTGAAGCGTCTTCGATTGATTCAATCTCTATAAACTTCAAAAGTAGATTGGAAGGTTGGAATAAATGTATACCCAAAATTCTTGGATTACCTTGGATTTTCTTGATTGGAGCTGAGCTAACCATAGCCCAAAGTCGTATTTCTTTGATTAATAAGATCCAGAAGGTTTATCGATCACAAGGGGTACAGATCCATAATAAACATATCGAGATTATTATACGTCAAGTAACATCCAAAGTCTTGGTTTCCGGAGATGGAATGTCTAATATTTTTTTACCTAGAGAATTAATTGGATTGTTACGAGCAGAACGGGCAGGACGTGCTTTGGATGAATCCATGTTCTATCAGGCAATCTTATTAGGAATAACAAGAACGTCTCTTAATACTCAAAGTTTCTTATCCGAAGCAAGTTTTCAAGAAACCGCTCGAGTTTTAGCAAAAGCTGCTCTACGAGGTCGTATTGATTGGTTGAAAGGCCTGAAAGAAAATGTTGTTCTGGGAAGGATTTTACCTATGGGTACCGGATTGAAAAAATTTGTACACCCTTCAAGACAAGACAAGAACTTTGATTTTGAAAAAAAAAAAAAAAATCGATTTGAGTTGGAAATGAGAGATATTATGTTACACCATAAAGAATTATTGTGTTCTGATATAACAAATAATCTTCATGAGGCAAATTATCATGAAAGATCAGAACAATCTTTGATGAGATTTCATGATTTTTAATTTAAGAGCAGATTCATTTTTGCCTTTAACTATCTTTTTTTTTTATCAAATTAGAATAAATCAAATTAGCAATTCAAAAAGTTTCGAGTTTGTGTCGTTTATCAATGGGAAACCCCCAATAGAAGGTTCCATCGGAACAATTATATATTTTAAGGTACTTCATTTCTTTGTACAAATAAAAAAAGGAAGTGGGAGATAAAATGACAAAAAGATATTGGAACATCAATTTGCAAGATATGATTGAAGCAAGAGTTCATTTAGGTTATAGTAAAAAGAGATGGAATCCTAAAATAGCCCCTTATATCATTGCGAAGGGTAAATACAAGCGTAATGCTATACATATTACAAATCTTGCTAAAACTGCGCGTTTTTTATCAGAAGCTTGTGATTTACTTTTTGAAGCAGCATCTCAAGGACAAGACATTTTAATCGTTGGTACCAAAAAATTTCCACAAAAAGTAGCGCGTTTCGTAGCAATAGCTGCAAAAACGGCTCGGTGTCATTATGTTAGTAAAAAATGGTTTCGTGGTATGTTAACGAATTGGGTCGTTACACACCTGAAACTTTTTAAGTTTAGGAACTTAAAAGTATTAGAAAATAAGGGAAAATTCAACTCTCTCTCCAAAAGAGATGCAGCAATTGTGAAGAGAAAATTATCTACTTTTCAAAAATATCTTGGCGGGATCAAATATATGAAAGATTTGCCTGATATTGTGATCATCGTTGATCAGGAAGAAGAACATTTAGCTCTTCGAGAATGTATCATTTTAGGTATTCCGACAATTTGTTTAATCGATACAAATTGTGACCCAGATCTTGCAGATATTCCAATTCCAGCCAACGATAAGGATCCAATTTCAATTCGATGGATTCTTACTAAATTAATGTCCGCAATTTGGGAAGGTCATCGAGTCAGATTGAATACTCTTATATTTTTGAAGACCGTCGAAAAAAGAGCAAAATAAAGGATAACATATTTAAAATATATGAAAAATCTTCTAAAAAGATGAAAATGGAAATCAAAAAAAGAGCAAAATAAAGGATAACATATTTTAAATATATGAAAAATCTTCTAAAAAAGATGAAAATGGAAATCAAAAAATAAAAAAGAACTAACTGGGGTGCGGGTATATTTATATATTATGATATTATCTATATATATTATGATGTTACGTGATTTCTTGGTATCTTAAATATAGAATGAATGATTCCAGTTGGTGAGTTTAGAAAGAGACGATTCAATCCAAATAATTTATTTTTTTAAGTTCAATTTCTATTATATATTATAGGATAATATGAGTGTTATATCATGTTCCATTAAAACATATAATCAATTATACGAAATATCGAGTGTAGAAGTAGGTCAACATCTTTATTGGCAAATAGGAGGTTTACAAATTCATGCCCAAGTACTTATCACTTCTTGGGTTGTAATTAGTATCTTATTAGTATCAGTTATCATAACTGTTCGGAATCCACAAACTATTCCGACTAATGGTCAGAATTTTTTTGAATATATTCTTGAATTTATTCGAGACTTGAGTAAAACTCAAATTGGAGAAGAATATCGACCTTGGGTTCCCTTTATTGGAACTATGTTCCTATTTATTTTTGTTTCTAATTGGTCAGGTGCTCTTTTACCTTGGAAACTCATAAAGTTGCCTCATGGGGAGTTAGCTGCGCCCACGAATGATATAAATACTACTGTTGCCTTAGCTTTACTCACGTCAGTAGGATATTTTTATGCAGGTCTTAGCAAAAAAGGATTGGCTTATTTCGAGAAATATATTAAGCCAACTCCAATACTATTACCAATTAACATCCTAGAAGATTTCACAAAACCTTTATCTTTGAGTTTTCGACTTTTTGGGAATATATTGGCTGATGAATTAGTAGTTGTTGTTCTTGTTTCTTTAGTTCCTTTAGTAGTTCCTATACCTGTTATTTTTCTTGGATTATTTACAAGTGGTATTCAAGCTCTTATTTTTGCAACTTTAGCCGCAGCTTATATAGGAGAATCCATGGAGGATCATCATTGATTAGTTTTCGAGAAAATATTCTTTTTTCAGTTTATCCCAATTATTGTATGATTCAAGATAATTTGCTTGGTTTTATAATAATATATATTTAAATATAGGATCAGATATGACTGAGAATCCTAGGAGAGAGGATGGACCTAATTGAATTGGAATTTGTAATACAAAAATGGGGGGGTTACACTAAATTTATGTAATGTTTATCAATCCAGTCATTTTTGGTATGGGAATAAATTATTATAGAATTCGAATGATTCTGGAATCCAAATGATTCCATATTAAATACGCACTTTTTATGTAAGAAATCACCCTTTCCTATGTAAAATTATTAACTAATGAAACAACCCCATCTAAGTTATATAGTTCCTAGCTATCCATAGTATATAGCTAGATATACTATAAGATAGCTACTATATTTAATATTATATATTAATAATGAAATGATATTATATATATTGAATTTATATATCTATATATGGATATAGATTGTATATGTTTGATTATATATGTATCTATTTTATTTATTATAGGTATATTGTATTTTGATTCTAAATAGATACATTTAAATCTAAATCATCTGTTTCATCTGTGATTATGTATTAAAAATAAAAAAAAAGCAGGTGAACTAAAGGATCCTGAAAAGTCAAAAGTAAGCATTCAATGAAAGAAAGGTTGAAAATAAATCAAATAACTAAAACTATATATATATATGGATATTTATATACAAAAACCCATCATTATCATTTAAGCATTATGATTTAAGTAAAAACGAAAAAAAAAAAAGGAGATATTTAGATAGTTCTAACAATTTAGTAATATTTTATTTCAATTCAGAATTTTTAGTTATTTCAACTAATCAATTTTTTATGATTTAAGTAATATTTCATTAATTGGTTGTATCATTACCAATTTTTTTTTGGCGAGAAACCTATTATGAACCCATTAATTTCTGCTGCTTCTGTTATTGCTGCTGGATTGGCTGTAGGGCTTGCTTCTATTGGACCTGGGATTGGTCAAGGTACTGCTGCAGGTCAAGCTGTAGAAGGTATTGCGAGACAACCAGAAGCAGAGGGTAAAATACGAGGTACTTTATTGCTTAGTCTAGCGTTTATGGAAGCTTTAACAATTTATGGATTAGTTGTGGCATTAGCGCTTTTATTTGCAAATCCTTTTGTTTAACCCTATCTTAACAATAAAACTTATCAATAAAAAAGTCAATTAGATTATGTATTTTTTTTTTTATTTTATTAACTTGAAATTGATTCTTATTTCTTTAAATTCTATCAATACTTTCTTTTTTCCTATAATTAAAAATTCTTTATATGGTGAAACAAAATACCAGTAAGGACTTATTTGAGCATGAGATATTCTCAGATTGGCTCAGCTTAGTATAATGGAACATTTTTTCCATTTTTTTTTTTACAAATTTAGGAAAGATTTCAACAAAAGGAAATACTTCATAATTCAAAAAATTCAATCTAACTGAAATTCAGAAATTGTTTTTATTCCTAATTTAAAAAGGGAAAAAATCCTATGCATATTCAATAAAATAAATGGATTAAAAAGGGGCGAGTGAAGTGATAGAAAAAGAACTTTATTCTTTATTAGTCCTATCTATTAAAAGGAAAATATATGAAAAATGTAATTGATTCTTTCGCTTTCTTGGATCGCTGGCCACTCGCCGGGAGTTTCGGGTTTAATACCGATATTTTAGCAACAAATCTAATAAATCTAATTATAGTGTTTTGTGTATTAGTTTTCTTTGGAAAGGGAGTGTGTGCGAGTTGTGTATTTCAAGAAAAAGTTGGATTCATCCAACTGTACTTTTTATTTCATAGTATTTTTTTTTTAGAAAAAAAAAAGGTGCATGATCTCTACGAATTACTTTTGAATAAATTCAGAAATCATATATAGAAATCATATATATTAAGAACCATAGCATTTCGTGATTCATTGGTAAATTCACTTTGATTCTCTATAAAAACCAATAAGAACAATTTGAGATCTTTAACATGGTTAAAGCTCAACTGCTTAAAGTCGAGGCAAATATTGTACTCTTTCTACTAGTACATTAGTACGGAAATTTTTTCAAAATGAATAGTTGGTAATTTATCTGATATAGAACACTCATATCGATAAAATGGTTAAAATCATTTACTAAAAAATGGGCACCCTCCCCTTTTTTTATCCAATGCCAAATTGACGACCTATCTATAAAAAAAAAGAGAAATTTTTTGGAATTCAAAAAATAAAGAAAAAGTAAATAACAATTAAAGAAAGAAACAACTTTGCTGACAATTATAAAGTTTTACTTGGCCAGAAGAGTCCTCCTAATATATATATTCTGATCTTTATATTCAGTTTATTTTAATACAAACAGAAAAAAAAAGAGAGGGTAGGTTCATTACATTCAAAAAAAAAATATGGGAATACCCATACTCAAAAAATAGAATAATTGAGCGTGAGAGCCAAATGAATCGAAAGATTCATGTTTGGTTTGGGAAGAGATCATAAAAATTTTTAAATTCATGCTAAGATAATCTACTTTCATTAAAAGATTTATTAGATAATCGAAAACAGAGAATTTTGAGTACTCTTCGAAATTCGGAAGAATTACGTAGAGGGGCTATCGACCAACTCGAAAAAGCGCGGGTTCGCTTACAGAAAGTGGAACTAAAAGCAGATGAGTATCGAATGAATGGATATTCAGATATCGAACAAGATAAACAAAAATTAATTAAAGAGACTTATGAGAAGTTGGAACAATCAAAAAAGAATAAAAATGAAATCTTTTATTTTGAACAAGAAAGAGCAATAAATCAGGTTCGACAACGATTTTTCCAACAAGCCTTACAAAGAGCTCTAATAATTCTTAATAATCGTTTAAA